AATCATTTTCTAATTTGATTCCATAATGATTCAAAAAGAGTTTCAGTTTAAAACGAAATTACACGACCCAATTCTTATTATTCGTTTATAATCTTATTATTCGTTTATAAGTTGAGTTGAAAAACGATCCAAAAATGCATTCGCTGATTACAAACGCGGTATGTGTAGATGTTACAAATTATGAATCAATTTCTTTTTATAAAGTTGTGACTTTATCCTTGTTATTGCTGTCTATAATGATATCTGAATCAAAAACTTGCAATTGGTATTTTTGTTTCTCTCCTATTTTGTAAAAAAGGAAACTCAGGTAAGTGCTTTTTTATAAACATATATATAAAAAGAACATATTTCATTTAGCTCCTTTATGCCTATCATAACTAGTTATTTCGGTTTTCTACTAACGGCTTTAACTATAACCTCCGCTCTATTTATTGGTCTGAGCAAAATACGACTTATTTGAAATTAATTGCACAATTCATAAAAGGAAATGTTTCCGCGAACTTCTGTGTATTTCTAGTTACTTATCGTGTCAATTACCAATTATTGGTCATTGAGATTCATGGTAATTCGGATTAATATTTAGGTATAGATATTACCTCTTTTTTCTCCTTTCAAAAAAATTGAAATGATTGAAGTTTTTCTATTTGGAATCGTGTTAGGTCTAATTCCTATTACTTTGGCTGGATTATTTGTAACTGCATATTTACAATACAGGCGTGGCGATCAGTTGGACCTTTAATTAATTAACATCTCTCTTTTTTTTTTTTTATTGACCTCCTTCTTTCTTTAATATCCAGGGGGTCAAAATAAGATTGATGTTCCAGTTAGTGTTTCAGTCGAATTTGATCGAAGAAGATCCGAATCACGCTCTGTAGGATTTGAACCTACGACATCGGGTTTTGGAGACCCACGTTCTACCGAACTGAACTAAGAGCGCTTTCTTATCATAAAAGATAAAACTGTAAAGAAAAGGATTGGCCCCAATACATCTTTTATGCATACTATATAGTATCATAAGAATGAAAGATTCTATATGATATGTCCAATGTGAGTTGATCTCAAAAAATCCCTCGTTACTGCTCAAAGCAGCAGTAATTAGGTAGGGATGACAGGATTTGAACCCGTGACATTTTGTACCCAAAACAAACGCGCTACCAAGCTGCGCTACATCCCTTCCGTTGGTCTACAGTGTCATTGTAGAGAATTCCTGTCTTGTTTTCCACATCGTTATCTCCTCTATGAAAATCTATAATTTTGATTTCCATTTCGTCTTTTTGGTCTCATTTAACATAAAATAATAGTAAAATACTTCTCTCTATATGAAATATGGAACGGAACCTCAAGGAAAAATAACTGACTCTTTTTGGGGAATATTGGAGAAGAAAAGGCCGTTTTTTTCTGTATTTAATAAAAAGTAAATCTTATTTACTAGTTTCAATATGTATTAGCTTGTGTATTACAATAAAATGAAGGAGGTTTTTCAATGCGAGATCTAAAAACATATCTTTCCGTGGCACCGGTACTAAGTACTATATGGTTCGGTTCTTTGGCAGGTTTATTGATAGAGATTAATCGTTTTTTCCCGGATGCGTTGACGTTCCCCTTTTTTTCATTCTAGTTATTGACGCGGCAAGGAATAAAGAAGATTAGAGATACAATGAAATACCAGCCCCCTCTTTTCTCTTTTTTCCCTTTTAGGGAGGAAAGAGAAAGAATAAAAGTGCATTCAATAGTTGTAAGACTCAAGTTCAGGTTGGAATTAATTTAATATGAAATTTCTATGTATTAAATTTCTATGGAAGTCGAATACAAACTGTGGTTCTAGGGAAAGAGTATTATACAAGATACTTATATGAAATGCTTTACTGTGATTTGAAATATAGTTTAGAAATCTTTCTATCTTATTTCCTATATTGATTGTAGTGAAATCTTGCATAAGAGGATAACAAGTTACAAATTATATTTTGTTTTTTCCTTCCTTTCTTCTTTTTCGTTTCGGATTTAAAGAGGAAGAGTTGAGTAAATGAAAAATCCAAAGGAGGTTCATGGCCAAGGGTAAAGATGTGCGAATACCGGTTCTTTTGGAATGTACCGCTTGTGTTCGAAACGGTGTTAATAAGGAATCAACGGGCATTTCCAGATATATTACTCAAAAGAACCGGCACAATACGCCTAATCGATTGGAGTTACTAAAATTCTGTCCATATTGTTACAAACATACGATTCACGGGGAGATAAAGAAATAGATTGAAGCGAGCACTTGCGCCCTTATCTTACAAGGAAAGGGAAAAATGACATTAACAATGACATTATATATATAACATATTTAACATAGTTAAAGATAATTATAAACAACCCAAGTCCTATTTATTCTAATTAGAGATCCGGCTGAAATAGGATTTTAGGGATAAGAAATAAACTAACCAAACCATGGATAAATCTAAGCGAACTTTTCTTAAATCCAAGCGATCTTTTCGTAAGCGTTTGCCCCCGATCCAATCGGGGGATCGAATTGATTATAAAAACATGAGTTTAATTAGTCGATTTATTAGTGAACAGGGAAAAATATTATCTAGACGAGTAAATAGATTGACCTTGAAACAACAACGATTAATTACTATTGCTATAAAACAAGCTCGTATTTTATCTTTGTTACCTTTTCTTAATAATGAGAAACAATTTGAAAGAACCGAGTCGACCACTAGAACTCCTAGTCTTAGAGCCAGAAAAAGATAGGTTTACTCTTTATTCACTTGAATTCAAACCACCATCCGAACTCAAACACGAATTGATATTTTGTTGGAAAAATCCAACAATCCGGATTGAATTCCCGTGTCGTAAGAAAAAAAAAAAAAAAAGAAGAATCTGGGAAGAATAAATTTTTTTATTGAACGTGTTTATTCATATTTATTTTGACTACTTTCTTATATTTTATCATATTCTATTCATTTTTATTCGACCTTCCCGGAGTTCATTCTCCGGGCAACTCCGTTTAACCGGTGGATTCTTTCCAACTTACTTATTTTATGATCTCATTGGAAATCATATAAAGACAATTCCTATTTGATATAGCTATTTGTGCAAGTATTTTACGATTAAGAAGCAACTGTCTCTTGTACAGATCATTTATTAATCTACTATAACTATAGCATACCCCCCTTTCGCGAATTGCTGCATTTATTCGAGTGATCCACAAACGACGAAAATTTATTTTTTGCCTATCCCTATCCCGATGAGCCGAAACCAAAGCTCTTATTTTTTGTTGAGTAATAGTTCGAGTAAGTCTTGAATGAGCCCCCCGAAAGCTTGATGCAAATAAACGAATTTTTGTTCTACGTCTCCGAGCGATATATCCCCGTCTAATTCTGGTCATTGAATAAATGAAACTTTAACGAATAACTAATAGATTTCCTTTCTTTCAGTTATTCTTTTGCCCCTTTCCTAGTATATTAATAACAAAACGGATTTTTCCAATGTATAAACTAAAAATTCCAATGGCTTTGGCTACTATAACCTTCCTAACCACAATTTTTTATTTTTTCTAGGCATTTCGCCTCGAAATATGAAATTGTACTATAATAGGCATTAAAAAATAAAAGTAATGATAAAGAAATAGTGGATTCCATCGTTTCTATGGTTACTTCTTAAACGGTGAGGTCTTCTCTATACACCGGAGCCTTTACTTCATTTAATACTTCATTTAATCAATGTTAGTGCTAACTTGTATAGTTCACATTCTTCGGCTCTACCCATAAATTATCCAGTAATAGGTCTTTCACAACGAGCTCTACCTATACAGTAACGGTATTTAATTATGAAGGTTGGCTGGGTAGCTGACCCTGTTAGTCCGTTCTTGCAAGAGGGGTCTATGTTAACTAAGATTTCCTCCGCTTAATGGATAACCATTTGCTACCAATGGAGAGTTGCTTCTCATCTTGAATTCAGGTGAGTGGATTTACACCAACAGAAACCATAAATTTCATACACAATAAAAGGGACATCATCCATTTTTAGATAGGAAATGTGGTTCGTTTTTCCGTTATATCCTATTTGATCATTGATATTTGATCATTGATATTCGAACATTGTTCTCTTTCCTTTGTTTTAGTTCATGATCTGAACGAGTCGCACATACACCCTAGTACATGTTCCTCGACGCTGAGGGCATCCCCGAAGCGCGGGGGATTTTGTGACATTTCTAATTGGCTGTCTTGTATTTCTAATAAGTTGTTTAATCGTTGGCATGTTGAATCATATACATAATGGGCTGGTTTAGATCCATCCTAACCGGATGATTATGAATTACTTTTATTCGTATGAATTACTTTTATTCGATAGAATAGTAAATAAAAGTCATAGAATATTAATTAAACTAGGGTTAATTTCAAATCACGAATTGACGTGAAATCCAGGCTATTTTTATTCAACCGCTACAAGATCAACAATTCCATAAGCTTGGGCCTCTGTTGCTGACATAAAAACATCCCTTTCCATGTCTTCGGATACAACCCATAAGGGTTTGCCCGTTCTTTGTACATAAACCCTTGTCAGGGTTTCACGTAGTTTCAGCAGTTCTCCCACTTCCAGGATGAATTCTCCCGTTGCTACTTCAGAAAAAGAACCAGCAGGTTGATGGATCATTACCCTGATGATATAAGATAATCAAAGGTTTCTCTATTTTTCATGATGAGGGGAAGATAAAAGAAAGATAACAAGAAAAAAAGAAAGAATCGAACAACCGTACGGGCATTATGCATTGCATACGGCTCTACAATCAAATTGACCCTTACCTTCAAATAAATAAAAAAAATAGGATCGATCAGACCCCGATCGGTAAATGATCAACTTACCACCCTTCCTTTCGGAGGAATTCAAAAATACTATGATGGCTCCGTTGCTTTATATATTTATTCTATTTTTTTGTCTGTGATTTGTCTGTCATTCAGCAATCCCAAAGTTACTTTTTTATTTGATCAAATAAACTAAGGAAAAAAGAATTTTTTTTTTGCTCTAAAAATATTGTTAAGAGACCTCTGGTGTGAAAAAAGTTTGTGACGCTAAACTGCACTTCCAATAATAAAATAGGAAATACCTTTTTATCATATTACTCTCTCGATACATAATCTAATGTTTTGAAAACAAAATTTCTTATATCGAATTCAAAGTGCCATGCTATTATTACATAATATTCATATTTCATATGGCGAAGGCATAGTCTTCTTTTTTCTCTAAAATAAAAGCCTCATTGGCGCCAAGCGTGAGGGAATGCTAGACGTTTGGTAATTTCTCCTCCGACCAGGATAAAAGATCCCATTGAAGCGGCTGATCCCATGCATATTGTATGTACATCTGGTTGCACAAATTGCATAGTATCATAAAGAGCCACTCCCGGTATTACCCATCCGCCAGGAGAGTTTATAAACAAATACAGATCTTGGGTATCATCCTCGATACTGAGATATATCATAAGACCAATAAGTTGATTTGAGATCTCGCTATCAACCTCTTGACCTAAAAAAAGTAATCTTTCTCGATAAAGTCGGTTGATTAGGGTCAAATTGTATCCCTTCGGAACCGTACAGGCGCCTTTTGACGCATACGGTTCAAAAAAAAAAAATGAATCAATGTGTAGATTACAATACTTTTTATTTTTTCATAGCAAGTTCCTTCTAACTTATAATAAAAGGATTTTATTTCTTTATTTTTTTTTTTTTTTTTTTTTTTTTCACTAAACACGAGTTTGTCTTCCTTTCCTTATAACGTATAATATAAAAAAGAATTCATTAAACTTATCCAATTAACTTCTCATTGATGGATTGTTTCATCGAGATCCAATCCAAATCAAATCACGATGTCATTTTCTTGTTCTTAAATGGGCCTCTTTAATCTTTTTAGGTTTATGCTCTACTCCGGGTAAAGATCCGCCCGATTTTGATTTGCACATATAGTACAAATGCTCCCATTACCACTTCTTTTTGTTATACCTTCTTTTTTTTTTCAGTTCGCGCATTCCGTAAAAAAGTTGACGGATTCGTGCATATTATTCAATTGATTAACATAAGAGTTTGAAAAACCTTCTACTTACAAAAAAAGATTTCTTTAAAAATAGGAATCCTTTATGATATAAAATAGATTACCGCTTGGTTTTTTTTAACGGAGCCTAGATACTTCAATGTAGTAGTCCAACTAAGCCAACCATAAATTCTTCTAATTGATAATAGTGATTTTAATCCCCCCCAAAAATGGATCTAATTGCACTTCACGCTCCAAATTTTTGATGATTAAATTAATCTTTCGTGGGCGAAACAGAGGATATCTCGATTGGGGAGAAAACGGGGAAATCCCATATGACCCAATATATTTGAAAAGTCGCACTATATGTCAAGCCAAGATGCATCTTCCTCTCCAGGACTTCGAAAAGGTACTTTTGGAACACCAATAGGCATTTAATGAAATAAAAAAGAACTAAGTACTATATTTTACTTTGATATGGAAACGTAACAAAGCCTTTCTTTTTATTTATAATATTGTACTTTATCCTAATCAGATTTTATTCATAAATTTTGAAAAATTGATAAAGAAAGTAAGAAAAAAGAAGGGAAAATTATTACGAATAGTGTCCTCTAATGATTAACAAGTATGGACATATTCGCTCATAGAAAATGGCATTAACTTCCCCATTGCGTATTGGTACTTATCGAGTATAGAATAAATCTGTTTCTCTTTGTTCCTACGAACAAAACTGTTCCATTATTACCAACAGAATAGAACAAATATGAACGCTTGCGCTGAAATAATCCACTAAATAGGGGGTCCATAACATAGTTATGGTATAGTCTTTTCCAATGCAATAAAGTTACGTAGTGTCTTTTTTCTTTCATAAAGGGGTATTTCCATGGGTTTACCTTGGTATCGTGTTCATACCGTTGTATTGAATGATCCTGGACGGTTGCTTTCTGTTCATATAATGCATACAGCTTTGGTTGCTGGTTGGGCCGGTTCAATGGCCCTGTATGAATTAGCAGTTTTTGATCCTTCTGACCCTGTTCTTGATCCAATGTGGAGACAAGGTATGTTCGTTATACCCTTCATGACTCGTTTAGGAATAACCAATTCCTGGGGCGGTTGGAGTATCACGGGGGGGACTATAACGAATCCGGGTATTTGGAGTTACGAAGGTGTGGCTGGAGCGCATATTGTGTTTTCTGGGTTGTGCTTTTTGGCAGCTATCTGGCATTGGGTATATTGGGATCTAGAAATATTTTGTGATGAACGTACAGGAAAACCCTCTTTGGATTTGCCCAAGATCTTTGGAATACATTTATTTCTTGCAGGTGTGGCTTGCTTTGGTTTTGGTGCATTTCATGTAACAGGCTTGTATGGTCCTGGCATATGGGTGTCCGATCCTTATGGGCTAACAGGAGAAGTACAATCTGTAAATCCATCGTGGGGTGTGGAGGGTTTTGATCCTTTTGTTCCGGGAGGAATAGCCTCTCATCA